ATCTTGGGCAAATCCAAAGAGGGTTTTCCTGTACGTTCATCAGAAAATATTTCTAGATCCCAATAGACCCAATGCCAGATAGCTGCCAAAAAGCATAAGCCAGAAAACACAATATGCGCCCCAGCTACACCTTCGTAACTCCAAATCCCCGGATTCGTTACAGTTCCTCCTGTGATACTCCAACCCCCCCATGAATTGGTTATTCCTAAACGAGTCATGAAGGGTATAACGAACATACCCTGTCTCCACATTGGATCAAGAATAGGGTCAGAAGGATCAAAAACTGCTAATTCATACAGAGCCATCGAGCCCGCCCAACCAGCAACCAGAGCTGTATGCATTATATGAACGGAAAGCAACCGGCCGGGATCATTCAATACAACGGTATGAACACGATACCAAGGCAAACCCATGGAAAATACCCCTTTATCGAAGAAAAATAGACACTACGTAACTTTATTGCATTGGAAAAAATTATACTATGATTATCCTATAGACTTCCCCTGTTAAGGGGATTTTTTCCTAACAAGGGTTAGGTTAATATTGATTCTATATTCTATTCGTAATAATGGAAGAATTCTGTTCGTAAGAACAAAGAGAAACAGATTTATTCTATATTCGATAAGTACCAATATGCAATGGTGGATTGATACCATTTTCTATGAGAAAATTTGTCTATCCTTCATTTATCATTAGAAGGATCTATTCGTAAAAAATTTCCTTTATTTATTTTGTCTTTCTTTCTAAATTTTTCTAATCTATGGATAAAATAAATATGATAAAGCCAATATTATAAAGACAAGAAAAATAAAGACAATAAAACCATATTGTTACGTTTCCACATCAAAGTGAAATATAGTATTTAGTTCTTTTTTCTTTCAATCCATGCCTATTGGTGTTCCAAAAGTACCTTTCCGAAGTCCTGGAGAGGAAGATGCATCTTGGGTTGACGTATAGTGCGACTTGTCAGATATCTTGGGTCATATGGGATTTCCCCATTCTCTCCCCCGACCGAGATATCCTCTGTTTCGCCCAAGAAAGAGAAATTGAATTATCGAAAAATTGGAGCGTGAAATGCAATTAAATGCATTATTTGGGGGAATTCATAGAATTATATCAATTAGAATAATTTATGGTTGGCTTTGGCTGGACGAAAAAAATGAAGTATCCAGGCTCCGTTTAAAAAAAAAACCCAATTGGTAATATATCTATGATTACTATGTGTATCATAAATGATTATTTGTAAAGTCATAACAAAAAGAAATGGTGATGGGAAGATTTGTCCTATATGTGCAAATCAAAATCGGGCGAATCTTTACCCGGAGTAGAGCATAAACCTAAAAAGATGAAAGAGACCCATTCAGGAACAAGAAAATACCATCGTAATTGGGATTGAATTTCGATGAAAGAATACATCAATGAGAAGTTAATTCGATAAGTTTATTTACCCTTTTTTTCTATTATCAAAGAAGAAATAAAAATTCATCTTTATTGAAAAATCGAAGAAAAAGCCCTTTCATTAAAAAATTAGAAAAACCCGAAAAAGAAAGAGGACTGGAATCTATACATTGATTCTTTTCTTCGCAATTTTTTTGAACCGTATGCATCAAAAGGTGCATGTACGGTTCCTAAGGAATACAATTTTACCCTACTCAACCGACTTTATCGAGAAAGATTACTTTTTTTAGGCCAAGAGGTTGATAGCGAGATCTCGAATCAACTTATTGGTCTTATGGTATATCTCAGTATCGAGGATGAGACTAAAGATCTGTATTTGTTTATAAACTCCCCTGGTGGATGGATAATACCCGGAATAGCCATTTATGATACTATGCAATTTGTACGACCAGAGGTCCATACAATATGCATGGGATTGGCCGCGTCAATGGGATCTTTTATTCTGGTTGGAGGAGAAATTACCAAACGTCTAGCATTCCCTCACGCTTGGCGCCAATGAAGTTTTTTTATTTAAGAGAAAAAAGAAAACTATGCCTTCGCCATATGAATATTAAGTAATAATAGCATGGCACTTCGAATTCGATATGAAAAATTTTGTATTTTTTTTTCAAAAGATTTGATTATGTATCGAGAGAGTAGTATGAGATAAAAGATATTTCCGACTTTCTCTTATCTATCGGAAGTCCAATTCAGCGTCACAAACTTGTTTGTTTTTACACTAACGGGCTCTTAACAATATTTAAGTTATAAAAAAAAAGAGTGCGAAAAAACCAAATTTTTTTGATTGGCTCAAAAAGAAACTTTGGGATTGCTGAATCAAAGACAAAAAAATCCATTTTAAAATAGAAAGCAACGGAGCCATCATAGTATTTTTGAACTCCTCCGAAAAAAAAAAGAAGGGTGGCATTTTGATCATTTACCCATCTGGGGCTAATAGATTCTATTTTTTATCTTTCTTGAATGGAAAAGTTAGGGGTCAATTTGATTATAGAGCCGTATGCAATGCATAAAAGATAATGCCCGTACGGTTGTTCAATTCTATCCTTTTTCCTATTATTCTTTATCTTTCTTTTCTGTTTCTTTCATCACACCAGATAGAGAAACCTTCTATTATCAGGGTAATGATGCATCAACCTGCTAGTTCTTTTTATGAGGCACAAACGGGAGAATTTATCCTGGAAGCGGAAGAACTGCTGAAACTACGCGAAACCATCACAAGGGTTTATGTACAAAGGACGCGTAAACCTTTATGGGTTGTATCTGAAGACATGGAAAGAGACGTTTTTATGTCAGCAACAGAAGCCCAAACTTATGGAATTGTTGATCTTGTAGCAGTTGAATGAAAAAGTGGATTTTGTGCAAATCTGTGATTTGATATTTTATCTCCGAGTTTACTATATAAATAAATAAAAAATCCGGTTAGGATCAATCTAAACCAGCCCATTATATATATGACTCAACATGCCAACTATTAAACAACTTATTAGAAATACAAGACAGCCCATTCGAAATGTCACGAAATCCCCCGCTCTTCGGGGATGTCCTCAGCGTCGAGGAACATGTACTAGGGTGTATGTGCGACTCGTTTAGATCATGAGCTGACAGGAAAAAGCAAGAAAACTGCTTCCAGTATGACTGATCAGTACTAATGAATAGGATAGAATCGAAGAAGGAACTCCATTCACTATCTAAAAATAAGCAAATCTATCCTTCTATTGTGTATAAAGTTTATGGTTTCCGTTGGTGCAAATTCAATCACCTGAATTTAAGATGAGAAACAATTCTCCATTGGTAGCAACTGATTATCCATTAAGCGGAAAAATCTTATTAAAATGAAAAAAAAAAAAAGAAGTTCTCGCTCAGTCAAGAACGGACTACGAGGGTCAGCTACCCAGCTAACTTTCCTAATTAAATACCGTTACTGTATAGGCGGGTCTCATTGTGAAAGACCTGTTACTGGATAATTCATAGGTAGAGCCAAAGAGTGTGGTGTGAACTATACAAGTTACCAATAACATTGATGAAATATTAAATGAAGTAAGGGCTCCGGTGTATAGAGAAGACCTCACCGTTTAAGAAGTAACCATAGAAACGAGGAAACCCACAATTTCTTTCATATTTCCCAGTAAAATACCCCAAAAAAGAAAAAATCGTGGTCGGGAAGGTTATAGTAGCCAAAGCCATTGGAATTTGTATTTTATACATTGGAAAAATCCGTTTGGTTATTAGTTATTAATAGGCCAGGACGGGAAAAATAATAACTGAAAGAAAAAAATCAATTAGTTATTTGTCAAAATTTTATTTATTCAATGACTAGAGTTAAACGCGGATATATAGCCCGGAAACGTAGAACAAAAATTCGTTTATTTGCATCAAGTTTTCGAGGATCTCACTCAAGACTTACTCGAACTATTACTCAACAGAAAATAAGAGCTTTGGTTTCGGCTCATCGGGATAGAGATAAGCAAAAGAGAAATTTTCGTCGTTTGTGGATCACTCGAATAAACGCAGTAATTCGAGAAAAGGGAGTATCTTATAGTTATAGTAAATTAATACATGATCTATATAAGAGGCAGTTGCTTCTTAATCGTAAAATACTGGCCCAAATAGCTATATCAAATAGGAATTGTCTTTATATGATTTCCAACGAAATCAGAGAAAAAGTAGATTGGAAAGAATACACCGAAATAATTTAAATGGGGTTCCCCGGAGAATGAACTCCGGGAGGGTGGAGTTGAAGTCAAAATTACTATGAGAAATGCGCTAAAGTAGTCAAAATGAATGAACACGTTCAATAAAAAAATCTTTTTTTTTTCCGATTCGTTTTTTTTTTACGACACAATAATCTGGATTCTAAGATTTGTCAAATAAAACACCAATCCATGTTTGAGTTCAAATTGGAATTCTGATTGAAGTGAACAAAAAATAAGCCTATTTATTTCTGGTTCTAAGACCAGTAGTTCTAGTGGTCGACTCGATTCTTTCAAATTGTTTCTCATTATTGAGAAAAGGTAACAAAGATAAAATACGAGCTTGTTTTATAGCAATAGTAATTAATCGTTGTTGTTTCAAGGTCAATCTATTTACTCGTCTAGATAATATTTTTCCCTGTTCACTAATAAATCGACTAATTAAACTCATGTTTCTATAATCAATTCGATCCCCCGATTGAATCGGGGGCAAACGCCTACGAAAAGATCGCTTGGATTTAAGAAAAGGTCGCTTGGATTTATCCATGGTTTGTTTGTTTAGTTTATTTCTTATCCCGAAATATTTCTTAATTGTAATTTTAACTCCAAATAGGATTCTTTTTATTTAAATGCAATATCTTCTATTTATATTTCAATGTGTTCTATATAATGTCATTTTTCTCCTTTCAAGGATAAGACATACTCGGTTCAATCTATTTCTTTATTTCCCCATGAATCATATGTTTGTAACAATAGGGACAGAATTTTCTCAATTCTAATCGATTGGGCGTATTGTGCCGGTTCTTTTGAGTAATATATCTGGAAATACCCGTTGATACCTTCTTAACACCGTTTTGTATACAACTGGTACATTCCAAAATTACCGTTACCCGCGCATCTTTTCTCTTGGCCATGAACCTCCTTTGGATTTTTGATTTACTCAACTCTTCTATTTTGATTCGAAATGAAGAAAAAGAAAGGAAGGAAAAAATAAAAGTTATTAACTTGAAATCCAACTCTAAAAGATCAAAATCAATTAAATCAAAGCAAAGCCATAAAAGCCATAGTAAATAATAAGCAAGACAATGAGAATGAGTTCGAAATTCTATTTAACTCCGAAGGGCAGTTAAAGATCTTGTATTCTTGCCCTAGACCCCGATTTTCCTACTCTACCCCCACGTCTCTATTTTTAATTCGAATTTGAACCTGAGTCTCGCAGACGTTGAATCCATTTTTATTCTTTCTCTTTCGTCCCTTATTCTAAATTCTAAAAATTAGAAAAAAAAAAAGGGAAAAAAGAGAAAAGAGGGAGGGGGGATTAGTCACAGATATTTGATTCTATTTCTAATCTTCTTCATTCCTTCCGGTGTCAATAGCTAGAATGAAAAAAAGGGGAATGTCAACGCATCGGGGAAAAAACGATTAATCTCTATCAATATACCTGCTAAAGCCCCGAACCATAACGTACTTAGTACTGGGGCCACGGAGAGATATGTTTTTAGATCTCGCATTGAAAAACCTCCTTTTTTATTGTAATACATAAAGATAATGCATATATGATTAGATGCATATGGAGTTAAGGGCCGTTTAGAGTTGTACACGGAATCCCTAATTCCAATTGAAATTTACAACGATCCATAAGATTTCCTTTTCTTATTATTATATGTAAAAATATGTTAAATGAGGCCAAAAAAGACGAAATGGACAGAAAAGCTGTGTGTCTCAATGCAGGAAATAGGGATGTGGAAAACAAGAAAGGAATTCTCTACAATTATACTGTAGAACAATTTGAAGGGATGTGGCGCAGCTTGGTAGCGCGTTTGTTTTGGGTACAAAATGTCACGGGTTCAAATCCTGTCATCCCTACCTATTACTGCCCCGTTGAGCAGTAACGAGGAATCAGCTGAGATCGATTCAAATTGCGTTGCGCGGAAGTTCATTTTTATGAAACTATAGAATATATAGATATAAAATGAAAATGGATTAGTTTAAAAAAAATCTTTTCTTTACATCCTTTTCTATTCTGATAAGAAAGCGCTCTTAGTTCAGTTCGGTAGAACGTGGGTCTCCAAAACCCGATGTCGTAGGTTCAAATCCTACAGAGCGTGATTTTTTCTTCATGAATTCAATTAGACTGAAATGGATTCAGTCGCTTGCACAACAATTAGAATTTGACCTCCTGTGGATTAAAGAAAGGAGGAGGCCAATCAAAAAAAGAAATGTGAATTAATCAAAGGTCCAACTGATCGCCACGCCTGTATTGTAAATATGCAGTTACGAATAATCCAGCCAAAGTAATAGGAATTAGACCTAACACGATTCCAAATAGAAAAACTTCAATCATTTCAATTTTTTGAAAAGGAGAAAAAAAGTGGTAATATCTATACCTAAATATTAATCCGAATTGATGTGAATCTCAATGACCAAGAATTGACAATTGACATGGTAAATAACTCTAGAATACACAGAATCTCACAGAAGCATTTCCTTTCTGAATTGTTTCTTTCAAATAGAAATTTTAAATAAGTCGTATCTTGCTCAGACCAATAAATAAAGCTGAAGTTATAGTTAAAGCCACTAGTAGAAAACCGAAATAACTGGTTATAGTAAGCATGAAAGGGCTAAATGAAATATGGTATTTTTATACATATGTTTCTAAAGTATTTACCTAAGTTTCCATTTTTCTAACATAGGAAGATATACAAAAATACCAATTGAAATAATAAGTCCAATTGAAAGTTTTGGATTCATCTATCATTATAGACGGCACGAAAAAAGAGAAAGTAACAGGCATATAAAATGAAACCGATTCATCATTTCTAAGATCTAGCCATCTCGCGATTCCTATCAACCAAGTCGTCGAGAATAAACGAACTGGATCGTGTAACTTCATTTAAAAACGAAACTCTTTTTGAATTATTATTTTGAATTCCATTTTTATGGAATACTATGTTTCCTCGTTCGATATTTTAAAATAAAGCCTCTTCCTTGTAGCTAGATCCAAATTTGGATTGAGATCCAATCCAACAATTCATTACAACTATTGATTCCAATTATTTTATTCTTTTTTCACTTTCTTTCATCGAATCATATTTGTTACTGGACAATTAACAAATTCCTTAAAATAAAAAGGGGGGATTCTAACAAAAACTGCCTCTACAACCATGAAAAAGAAATTTATAGATCTCCCATCCACTTAAAATTGAATTGTGGAAATATGATAATCTCTTTCATTGTAAGAATTTTATATTAAATACAGCATCATTTTACATCAACAGATAAAGGAAAGGAAAAAGAAATTATTTAGCACTTCCTTTCGATACTGATTCAATTTGCGTTGCTGTGTCAGAAG